ATATGAGTTAATATATGCTCTAAAGTTAAAAATATCATAAAAATTTTTAAAAAAGTAAAGGGGGTCCCTTAATTACGAAGGGAAAATCAGTAATTAAATTTATTATAGAATCTATTTTATTTTTTTTAGAAGAGGGCATGCCGCTACTCGGACTCGAACCGAGATGCTCTAGCACTGCTTCCTAAGAGCAGCGTGTCTACCAATTTCACCATAGCGGCTTGCTCAAACTTATAATAGTGTATTTCTATTCAATAGTCGAGACTAAAAAAGTTAATTCAATAGAATATTAGAATATTTTTGAAGAAAGAATAAAATTGATGAATAAAAATGAATCTTTAAATTACTATTCATTTTTATTTTTTTTTCACTTCGGCCTTTCGTGAAGTTTATCCTCTTTGGCAATTGACCTACTTATAGCTAACTAGTTCTACCCCCGGATAGGGGGATAGAACTTAAAAAAAGTCTTTTCTTTTTTTTTTACGAATTTAATAATAAAAAATTAGCGTTCTGCAAATCATAAGACCCAAATGCAAAAAGAATTTTATATAGGCGATGGAGTCTACATATAAAATTCGACAACTTTTTGAGTCATGTAAATTTAGATTCTCGCAATTTTTTTATTACTTATTTGTTTGTCGAACAAAAAAACTTTTTGACTGCCCGGTGGAAAGAGATTTACCCAAGGAAAAGGCTTTTAAAGCCGCCCAATATCCTTTTTTTTTCCAACTATTTTTACGAATGCGTTTTTTTGATATAGAAGTACGTTTTTTTGGAACTGCCATTTGAAAATTAAGAGATTACTCCTTATTCTATTGGATGTGAAAGACATCTATTGTTCAAAAGAAGTGGTTTTTTGCTATTTTTTATGATTTTTTTAAGAGAATTAATTCTCTATAAAAAAAATCATAAAAAATAGTATTCGAAATAGAATAAAACATTCTTCAAACTAAAATCAAAAATATATATGATATGTCATCATGTGATTTGTTAATTGATCAAGATCCAGAAAAAAATACACTGAATTGTAATTTACAAATTCTAATTCTAATGAAATTAGTAATTATACATAACATAGCTTTATAAACAATATTTTTAGTAAATTTTTCTTTAGTTTCTAAAATGGAAAATAAAGCGGCGTGTAGTAGATTCCTTCCTATAAATGTATTTTATTGAGATAGAAATCAATTAATCAATTTCAGAATGAACTATTTAATTATTTTGAATAAATGAAATAATAAAGAAAAAAGGGAGTTATTATTTCATTAAGCTAACTTAGTTCATACTATGATTTATATCAAAATTCAATTTTTTGTTTTTAGTGTTTTATTTCTGCTTGTGCTATATTGATCTAAATTATTGTAAGAGTAATAATAATTGGAATTTTCAACATCTTCCTAAAAAGTTTAGTAAAAAACTAATATTTTATACTAGTAAATTAGAAATTTTTGATATTATTTTACCAATTGTGCCCTCTTAATTTGAATCTTTGACGTATTTAAGAAAGACACATAATAAATAAGAATAAAAAATTAGATTTTAGTTAGTTTAAATTAATGCATATCTTTATTTTTTTATTAACCCTTTCCAATTTTAAAAAGATAAAAGGCCCCGTAATTGGAAAACAATTCAGAATAAAAACTTTTTTATTTTTATGGAATATACATATGAATATGCTTGGATAATACCTTTTGTTCCACTTCCAGTTCCTGTATTAATAGGAGTGGGACTTCTTCTTTTTCCAAACGCAACAAAAAAGCTTCGTCGTATGTGGGCTTTTAAGAGTATTTTATTGTTAAGTATAGTTATGATTTTGTCGATAAATCTGTCTATTCAGCAAATAAATAGCAGTTCCGTATATCAATATGTATGGTCTTGGATCATCACTAATGATTTTTCTTTAGAACTCGGTTATTTGATCGATCCACTTACTTCTATTATGTTAATATTAATCACTACGGTTGGAATTATGGTTCTTATTTATAGTGATAATTATATGTCTCATGACCAAGGATATTTGAGATTTTTTGCTTATATGAGTTTTTTTAGTACTTCCATGTTAGGATTAGTTACTAGTTCGAATTTGATACAAATTTATATTTTTTGGGAATTAGTTGGAATGTGTTCATATCTGTTAATAGGTTTTTGGTTTACACGGCCTGTTGCGGCAAATGCTTGTCAAAAGGCGTTTGTAACTAATCGAGTAGGCGATTTTGGTTTATTATTAGGAATTTTAGGTTTTTATTGGATAACGGGTAGTTTCGAATTTCGGGATATGTTCGAAATAGTTAATAACCTCATTTATAAAAATGAAGTCAATGCTTTATTTGTTATTTTTTTTTCTGTTCTATTATTTGCCGGCGCAGTTGCTAAATCCGCACAATTCCCTCTTCATGTATGGTTACCTGATGCCATGGAGGGGCCCACTCCTATTTCCGCTCTTATCCATGCTGCTACTATGGTAGCCGCTGGCATCTTTCTTGTCGCTCGGCTTCTTCCTCTT